CCAAGGACCGAGGACTGCGTTGGTTGTAAGAGATGTGAATCCGCCTGTCCAACGGATTTTTTGAGCGTTCGGGTTTATTTATGGCATGAAACAACTCGCAGTATGGGTCTAGCTTATTGATACATTCCATAAAACTCTACTTGCAATCCATTTTTTTTTTATCGAAAAAATCCGTGCTCAATTTAATTTGATTTTGAGCACGGATTTTTCTGGCCCAAGCGTATCTTGTCTTTACCACGAACCATTTTCCTTGCTTAACAATAATTGTAGTTTTACCAATATTTGTGGGTTGCTTCATTTTTTTTCTTCCACACAGGGGAAATAGAGTAATAAGGTGGTATACTATATGTATGTGTACCTTAGAACTTCTTCTAACGACTTATGCATTCTGCTATCATTTTCAATCGGATGATCCATTAATCCAACTAATGGAGGATTATAAATGGATCCATTTTTTTGATTTCCATTGGAGATTAGGAATAGATGGACTCTCTATAGGACCCATTTTATTGACGGGATTCATCACTACTTTAGCGACTTTAGCGGCTTGGCCGGTTACTCGAGATTCTCGATTATTCCATTTCCTGATGTTAGCAATGTACAGTGGGCAAATAGGATTATTTTCTTCTAGAGATCTTTTACTTTTTTTCCTCATGTGGGAGTTAGAATTAATTCCCGTTTATCTACTTGTATCGATGTGGGGAGGAAAAAAACGTCTGTACTCAGCTACAAAATTTATTTTGTACACGGCGGGGGGTTCTGTTTTTCTTTTAATGGGAGTTCTGGGTATTGGTTTATATGGTTCTACTGAACCAACATTAAATTTTGAAATATTAGCTAACCGGTCCTATCCTGTGAACTTGGAAATACTATTTTATATTGGATTTTTTCTTGCTTTTGCTGTCAAATTGCCAATAATACCCCTCCATATATGGTTACCTGATACCCATGGAGAAGCACATTATAGTACTTGTATGCTTCTAGCCGGAATCTTATTAAAAATGGGAGCGTATGGATTAGTTCGGATCAATATGGAATTATTTCCTCATGCTCATTCTATATTTTCTCCTTGGTTAATCGGAGTAGGCGCAATGCAAATAATCTATGCAGCTTCAACATCTCTTGGTCAACGGAATTTAAAAAAAAGAATAGCCTATTCCTCTGTATCTCATATGGGTTTCATAATTATAGGGATTGGTTCTATCACAGATATGGGACTCAACGGAGCCCTTTTACAAATAATCTCTCATGGATTTATTGGCGCGGCGCTTTTTTTCTTGGCCGGAACGACTTATGATAGAATACGTCTTGTTTATCTTGACGAAATGGGCGGAATAGGTATTCCAATGCCAAAAATATTCACGATGTTCAGTAGCTTTTCGATGGCCTCCCTTGCATTACCTGGCATGAGTGGTTTTGTTGCCGAATTAATAGTTTTTTTTGGACTAATTACTAGTCCAAAATATCTTTTAATGACAAAACTCCCAATTACTTTTGTAATGGCAATTGGAATGATATTAACTCCTATTTATTTATTATCTATGTTACGACAGATGTTTTATGGATACAAGATATTTAATGGTTCAGACTCTTATTTTTTTGATTCTGGGCCGCGAGAGGTATTTCTTTCGGTTTCTATTTTTTTACCCGTACTCGGTATTGGTATGTACCCCGATTTCGTTCTTTCACTATCAGTTGAAAAGGTTGAAGTTATTCTATCTAATTCTTTTTTTAGATAATTTATAAATCTTATCATTTACAAAAACGTTCGTTGTAAAATGGTACAATGACAAAGAGCCTGTCGAATCCTATTCAAATAGGATTCGACAGGCTCTCACTAAATTCACACAAAGTTTTTTTATCGGATATGCGTCGTACACCCTTTTATTGCTATTTGTAGGAACCCCCCTTTTTTTGAATTTACTTAGATGTTAATGTAAATGAACCATAACTATGTAGTCCTATTCCTAATAGATTAACTCCAAAATAGCATATCCAAATTATAAGAAATCCAATAGACGCCACAATTGCTGAATTTGTACCCTTCAGTTTTATATTTGTTCGAGTATGCAAATAAATTGAAAATATGATCCAAGTAATAAAAGCCCAAGTTTCCTTTGGGTCCCAACTCCAATAGGATCCCCATGCTTCGTTAGCCCATACTGCTCCCGAAAGAATTCCTATGGTTAAAAAGATAAATCCTAGACTAATAACTCGATAACTCCAATAATCCAATTTTTGAATCAATTGTGATCTATAATAATTCCTTGGGAAAAAAAAAGAAGTTTTTTGTAAAACATCCCTTTGTTCATTCATGTATTGGATTTCATCAAGAAAAAATGATTCATTTAAATTCAATAAATGATTACTCATATAAAAAAGCTTTCCCTTTTTTCGAACTGTAATGACTAGAAGTGATACTGATAATAATGATCCACATAAAAGGGCCGCATAGCCTAATATCATCATACTTACGTGCATTATTAGCCACTCAGATTGAAGAGCGGGTACTAATATTGTTGATTCGTGTATTTCGGTTAAAAGACCTGAAGTAGCAAAGCCCTGGGAAAAAAGAGCACTTGGGCCAATTATGGTGCTTAGAATATTTTTGTTTTTTTTGAAATATGAAACTATATAAATAAAGGAAAAACTCCATGAAAGAAAGATTAAGGATTCGTATAAATCACTTAGTGGAAAATGTCTCGAATAAATCCAACGAGAAATTAATAATCCTGTTATACAGAAAAAAGTCATTATCATGCCCGTTTTAGATGAATCATCTAGTTTTACGATTTCGTCGACTAAAAAGGTTAGCAAATGAATTGTAATTATAATTGAAACGACCGAAAAAGAAATATGAGTTAATATATGCTCTAAGGTTGAAAATATCATAAAATAAAGAGTTCCTAAATTATAAAATCGAAATTTGCGATTGAATTTATTATAGGATCCTTTTTTATTTTTTTAAGAGATGATATGCCGCCACTCGGACTCGAACCGAGATGCTCTAGCACTGCTTCCTAAGAGCAGCGTGTCTACCGATTTCACCATAGCGGCCTGTCTTGACTTCATAATAACCTAGGAATAAATAATCGTCTAGATTTACGAATTAAGTGCAATTTTTTTTAGGAAAGATTCAAATTGATGAATAAAAATTTGTTCAAATAAGTATTTGAAGGTTCATTAGTTTCGTTTAGGATTTTTGTTTTATTTTGTATTTTATACTCTTCTCGATTCAACTCTTGTAAATCCTACTATGAATTAAGGAATAGAACCCCCCCCCCCCAAAAAAAAAACATTTTTTTTAATTAACCGTTTTTGATTTATTTGATTTCAAAAGGTGAAACAAAAAAAGCTGTTTTATCGATGAACACAAAAAAAAGAACCCACTTTAGATCATTCAAAATTGACACTTATTTATCCAAAATATTTTCACTAAGGGTTTTTGTGTGGATTGATGGCGATATATATGGGGGCTATATAAGAATTTATATAAAATCCAAAAATAAGAAAGTTGTACAAAAAAGAAAACCTTATATTACAACCAAGTTAATGGGGAAAATAAGACCCCCCACCTTGAAAATGAGAAAATATACTAAAAACAAAAAAGAATACTTTTTTGAATTGGGTGAGGTAAGCAGAAGAATTCTTATTCTCCATATTCTATAAGAGCGGAAGGAATTCCATTCCCCGTTGAAGGAAATGGAATTCGGGAATTTTCTTTTTGAACTGAAATGACTCCATTTTTGAGTCAGGCCGGTTTAGCTTATTCCAACGTGTTATGTTTTATTACTTAGTTTATTTGTTTGTTGCACAAAAAAACTTTTTGAATTCCCGGTAGAAAGAGATTTACCTAAGGAAAATGCTTTTAACGCTGCCCGATACCCCTTCTTTTTCCAAAAATTTTTACGAATACGCTTTTTTGATGCAGAAGTACGTTTTTTTGGAACTGCCATTTAAATAAAAATTAAGAGATTACTCATTGGTATAGCTGGATGTGAAAGACATCTATTTTTTCAAAAAAATATGAGCTTTTCTGATTCACTAATTTATTTCTGTCTTTCTTTTCTAGAAAATCTTTTTTTTTTTCGATTTTTGTAAATAGTTTATGTGATTTTCCCATACTGTTCACCCATCTTATCTATTCTTTTATATTTTTTGAAAAAAAAAAGATTTTTAATAACTTGTCAAATCCGGAAAAAATATGTCCGATTTGGCTTAAATTTTCAAATTTGAAGGAGATTGGCAATTAATCTATTTCTTTCATATGATTTGACCAATTGTAACTTCTTGATTTGAATATTTGAAGTATTTAGCAGAAATTCAGAGCGAATAAGTAAGAAGAAATCAAAATTCAAAAAATTTATTTAAGTTAGTACATATCTTCATTTTTTTTATTGACTCCTTTCAAAAGGGGTAAGGTCCGATGAATTGGAAACCTTTAATATTAATTAAAAAACTTTTTTTATGGAACAGACATATCAATATGCGTGTATTTTACCTTTCGTTCCACTTCTAGTTCCTATATTAATAGGAGGGGGGCTTGTTCTTTTTCCGACAGCAACCAAAAATCTTCATCGTATGTGGGCTTTTCCGAGTATTTTATTGTTAAGTATAGTCATGATTTTTTCAACTAATCTGTCTATTCATCAAATAAATAGCAGTTATATCTATCAATATGTATGGTCTTGGACCCTCGATAATGATTTTTCTTTAGAATTTGGCTGCTTGATAGATCCACTTACTTCTATTATGTTGATGTTAATCACTACTGTTGGAATTTTGGTTCTTATTTATAGTGATAATTATATGGCTCACGATCAAGGATACTTGAGATTTTTTGCTTATATGAGTTTTTTCAGTACTTCCATGTTGGGATTAGTTACTAGTTCAAACTTGATACAAATTTATATTTTTTGGGAATTGGTTGGAATGTGTTCCTATCTATTAATAGGGTTTTGGTTCACACGACCTACTGCGGCAAATGCTTGTCAAAAAGC